ATAATAAATGGTTTCAGTCGATTCATGGTGATAATACATATATGTCTTTCCTATGGTAATATTATAGAATAATTTACTATTTCATAATAAATGGTTTCAGTCGATTCATGGTGATAATACATATATGTCTTTCCTATGGTAATATTATAGAATAATTTACTATTTCATAATAAATGGTTTCAGTCGATTCATGGTGATAATACATATATGTCTTTCCTATGGTAATATTATAGAATAATTTACTATTTCATAATAAATGGTTTCAGTCGATTCATGGTGATAATACATATATGTCTTTCCTATGGTAATATTATAGAATAATTTACTATTTCATAATAAATGGTTTCAGTCGATTCATGGTGATAATACATATATGTCTTTCCTATGGTAATATTATAGAATAATTTACTATTTCATAATAAATGGTTTTAGGCAATTTATGGTGATAATACATATATGTCTTTACATTACTGTAATGTTGTGTGGCAGCGTCTGGGGCGGCAGAGAATAGTTTAGTTTAGAATCCTAGCTTTGGGAGTTAGGGGTAGAAGTTAAAATCTTCTTTCTTTGAGCACTAGGGAGGAATTTAGCCTCCGACATCCGGCTTACAAGACCGGCGCTCTGGCGCTGAGCTACTAGGGCAGGCTCATTGAAGAGCTTTGTTTTCCAATCATGCTGCGAAAGGGGAGATAACTAGGATGAGGAGGAAGTACAGGAGGGAGGCTACTTGTCCGATGACGATGAAGGGGGTTTCTACGGGCATACCTCCAATTCAGGTGAGGATGGCAACGTCTGCAACGAGGGTTCAGAATAAGATTCGGGTCAGGGGCCGAAAGGTTAAGCCCCGTTGTTTTGAGGTGTGGAGGAAGGGTACAACCATTAGGACTAGGATAGAGGCTAATAGGGCTAGGACCCCTCCTAGTTTGTTTGGGATGGATCGGAGGATGGCATAAGCGAATAAAAAATATCATTCGGGCTTAATATGTGGGGGTGTAACTAGGGGGTTAGCGGGGGTGAAATTGTCAGGGTCTCCGAGTAGGTTGGGGGAGAATAGTGCTAATGATGCAAGGATTGTAAGTAGAATGGTAAAGCCTAGGGCGTCTTTGTAGATTGAGAAGGGGTGAAAGGGCATTTTGTCTGCGTCTGAGTTGATACCAATGGGGTTGTTGGAGCCTGTTTCGTGGAGGAAGAGAAGGTGGATAATTACTATAGCGGCAATAACGAAAGGGAATAGGAAGTGGAAGGCAAAGAATCGAGTTAGTGTGGCGTTGTCAACTGAAAATCCGCCTCAAATTCATTGGACTAGAGCATCTCCTACGTAGGGGACGGCAGAGAGGAGGTTGGTAATTACAGTGGCGCCTCAGAAGGATATTTGTCCTCAGGGGAGGACGTAACCTACGAAAGCAGTTATTATTGTTAGAAGAAGTAGTACTACCCCGGTGTTTCAGACTTCTTTATAGAGGTACGAGCCGTAGTATAATCCTCGGCCGATGTGCATGTAAATACACATGAAAAAGAGGGAGGCTCCGTTGGCATGAATGTTCCGGATTAGTCAGCCGTAGTTAACATCTCGACAAATGTGGGCGACGGATGAGAAGGCTGAGGTAATATCGGCGGTATAGTGTATAGCCAGGAAGAGGCCGGTGAGAATTTGGGTTACTAGGCAAAGGCCTAAGAGAGAGCCATAGTTTCACATGGTTGAGATGTTGGCGGGGGTAGGAAGGTCAATAATTATATCATTTACGATTTTTAGGAGGGGGTGGGTTTTTCGAAGGTTGGCCATTAGAGTTCTTATAGTTAAATAATAACGGCGGTTTTTCAAGTCGCTAGTCCTGGTTAAAATCCGGGTAGGAATTATGAATTTTATTCTGTCGTTACTTTTATTTGGGCTTGTGCTTGGAGTTATTGCGGTTGCGTCCAATCCGTCCCCCTATTTTGCTGCCTTAGGGCTGGTACTGGTGTCGGGCATCGGGTGTGGAATTTTGTTCGGTATAGGGGGGCCTTTTTTGTCTTTGGTTTTGTTTTTAATTTATTTAGGGGGGATGTTAGTGGTGTTTGCGTATTCTGCCGCTTTGGCGGCTGAGGCCTATCCTGAAAGTTGAGGAAGTTGGTCTGTTATGGGCTATGTTTTGGCTTATTGTGGGATTGTGCTTTTATTTTCAGGATACTTTTGGGGCGGGTGGTATGAAGTCTCTTGGGTGCCTGCGGATGAGATTAAAGAGTTTTCTGTTTTTCGAGGGGATGTTGGCGGCGTTGCGTTAATATATTCTTTGGGTGGGGGGATATTAATTATTAGTGCTTGAGTTCTTCTTCTTACTTTATTTGTGGTGTTAGAGTTAACGCGGGGTTTAAGTCGAGGGACGTTGCGAGCAGTTTAGAGGGAGGAAAGGAGGAGGGTAAGGGTTAGGGTCAGTAGGAATAAGGTAAGGTATGTTTTGACCAGTCCTTGTTGAAGGTTGCTTGTTGTAGTAATTAGGGGGAGGTTGGCTGAAATTAGTGTTTTTGGTCCTGTTTTCTCGAGTCATGTTTGGTCAATTATTTGATTGGCCATGGTTTGTCCGAGAACAAGGTTCATTTTGGGGGTCAAACGGTGAATAATTAAGGGGAAGAAGCCCAGCATATTGGAGAAGTGGTGTAGGGGCAGGTGGGGGGCGGGTTTAAATTGTTTGCTTGTCAGGGAGGCCAGTTCGAGGGCAATAATAAGTCCGAGGATTGTAACAATAAGGGCGCTTAGTTTGAGGAGGGGCGGTATTGTTATTACAGGGGTTTTAAGTGGGGTAATATTTGAGGTAAGTAGTAGGCCGGCAACGATGCTGCCTCATGCTAGGCGTTTAATAGGGTTAATTACTGTTGGGTTATTTTCGTTGATGGGGGATAGTGTGTTAAAGCGGGGGTGTCCCATAGAGACGAAAAAGACTACGCGCAGGCTGTAAATGGCGGTGAAGGAGGTGGCAAGCAAGGTAAGGGCCAGGGCTCAGGCGTTTAGGTAGGATGTGTTTAAGGCTTCGATGATAGCGTCTTTTGAAAAGAACCCTGCGAGGAAGGGGGTTCCTGTTAGTGCGAGGCTGCCGATTGTAAGGCAGGTAGTGGTGGTGGGGACGAGGTGGTGAAGGCCTCCTATTTTGCGGATGTCTTGTTCGTCGTTAAGGCTGTGGATGATAGAGCCGGAGCATAAAAATAGTATAGCCTTGAAGAAGGCGTGCGTGCAAATATGGAGGAAAGCTAGTTGGGGCTGATTTAAGCCGACTGTTACTATTATTAGGCCCAGTTGGCTAGAGGTTGAAAATGCGACGATTTTTTTAATGTCGTTTTGGGTGAGGGCACAAGTGGCGGTAAAAAGGGTTGTAAGGGCCCCTAGGCAGAGGCAGATTGTTAGGGCTGTTTGATTATTTTCTATAAGGGGGCTGAGGCGAATAAGCAAAAAGATCCCTGCAACGACCATGGTGCTGGAATGAAGTAGGGCAGAGACTGGAGTGGGACCCTCCATTGCGGAGGGTAGCCAGGGGTGTAAGCCGAATTGGGCCGATTTACCGGTGGCGGCGAGAATTAGGCCCAGTAGGGGCAGGGTGAGGTCGTATTGTTGGGCAAGGATAAATATTTGTTGTATTTCTCATGAGTTCAGGGTTGTGGCTATTCAGGCTATAGCTAAGATTAGTCCAATATCCCCCACTCGGTTATATACGACTGCTTGGAGGGCGGCGGTGTTGGCGTCTGCTCGTCCATATCATCATCCGATTAGGAGGAAGGATATAATTCCTACGCCCTCTCACCCGATAAAAAGTTGGAATATGTTGTTGGCTGATACTAGGATGATCATGGCCACTAGAAAGATGAGAAGGTATTTAAAGAACCGGTTTATGTTGGGGTCTGAGTGCATGTACCATGATGCAAACTCTAGGATAGACCAGGTAACGTAAAGGGCGATTGGGATAAAGATAATTGAGTAATGATCAAATTTAAAACTAATGTTGATGTCAAAAGTAGCAGTATTTATCCAGTTTCAGTTGGTGATGATTACTTCTGCGCCTTCATTAAGGAAGAGGAAGAGAGGAATCAGGCTTACTAAAAAGGCTATTTTTACTGCTGTTTTCACTTGGGAGAGGGCCCAGGTGTCTTTTAAGGGGTGTGGGTTAAAGGTCGTTAATAAGGGGTAGATAAGTAACGTAAAAATGGTAAGTAGACCGGAGGTCATAATGAGAGGCACTGAGTTCATAGCTGCTACTTGGATTTGCACCAAGGGTTTTTGGTTCCTAAGACCAACGGATGAACTATTATCCTTTAGGAGCCCGGGTGAGCTTTGGAGTTGAACCAAAGGGGCAGAGGATTAGCAGTCCTTGCCGGCTCCCTGCCTCTCCCGGTGGACAAGAGGGATTTAACCTCTGTTTTTAGAATCACAATCTAATGTTTTATTTAAACTATGTCTACAGGCGGTTCAACCTCAGATTAGTTCAGGCTTCATGATGAGTAGAACTAGGGGGATTAGGTGCAGGGCTATGAGGAGGTGTTCCCGGGTATGTGTGGGGTCTAAGGCGAGGATGTGTGCTGGGAGGGGGCCCCGTTGGGTTATCAAGAATATGTAAAGGGAGTAACCGGCAGTAATTAGGGTTCCGGTGCCGGTGAGAAGGAGGGTGAATCAGGATCAGTTGAATAAGGAGGTGATGATTATTAGTTCTCCTATAAGATTTGGGAGGGGAGGGAGAGCTAAATTGGCAAAACTGGCAATTAGTCATCAGGCGGTTATTAGGGGGAGAACTATTTGTAGTCCGCGGGCTAAGACTATTGTTCGGCTGTGGGTTCGTTCGTAGTTGGTGTTGGCAAGACAAAATAGTGCTGAGGAGGCAAGTCCGTGGGCAATTATTAGAATGAGGGACCCGGTGAAGCCTCAGGGGGTTTGGATTAAAATCCCTCCTGCAACAAGGCCCATGTGGCTGACGGAGGAATAGGCAATGAGGGATTTAAGGTCTGTTTGGCGTAAGCAGATGGAGCCCGTTATGATAATGCCTCAGAGTGCAAAGATAATAAAGGGGTAGCTTAATTCTTTGGTTAGGGGGTCTAGTATCATCACTATACGTATTATGCCGTAGCCTCCTAGTTTAAGGAGGACTGCGGCAAGGATTATTGATCCGGCGATGGGGGCCTCAACATGTGCTTTGGGGAGTCAGAGGTGTACGCCGTATAGTGGTATTTTAACTAGGAAAGCTACGAGGCAGCCTGCCCATCATAATTTGTCGGCGTAGGATGTTAATTGAAGGGGCTTTGTATACTGCAGGGTTAGTAGTGAGAGGGTGCCGGTGTCATTTTGAAGTAGGAGGAGGGCTACGAGGAGGGGCAGGGATCCTGCCAAGGTGTAGAATAAAAAGTATGTTCCTGCATTAAGGCGTTCGGTTTGGTTACCTCATCGGGTAATAATGATAAGGGTGGGGATAAGTGTGGCTTCAAACATAACGTAGAACATGATAATTTCTGTGGCCCCGAATGCTAAAATTAAGAATACTTGTAGGGATGTCAGGAGGGTAATGTATATTCGTTGCCGGTTTTGGGGCTCTAGGGTTATATGGTTCTGGCTGGCGAGGATTATTAGGGGGAGAAGTCAGCAGGTTAGGACAAGGAGAGGGGTCGACAGGGGGTCTGTTGCTATAAATGTGTTGAGAGCAGATCAGCCTGTTTCTGATAGGCGGTTTAGTCAAGTGAGGCTAATTAATGCAATTATTAAGCTTTGACCAAGGGTTGTGGGCCACAGTCACTTGGTTGGGGCTAGTCAGGCGGTGGGGAATAGTATGAGTGTTGGGATTAATACTTTTAGCATTGTAGCAGGTTAAGGCTTTGTAGACGGTCAGTTCCGTGGGTCCGTGCAGTTGCAACTAGTAGAGCGAGACCTGCGCTAGCTTCACAGGCTGAAAAGGCCAGTAAGAGTATTGGGGAGGCTGAGTAGCCTGTGGCGTCTAGTTGGAGGGCTCATAGGGAGAGGGCAATGTAGAGGGAGAGTATCATACCTTCTAGGCAGAGGAGGGCGGAGAGGAGATGGGTTCGGTGGAATGCTAGGCCTACTAGCCCTAGCATAAAGGCTGAGGAGAAGGAGAAGTGAATTGGGGTCATTAGCCAGTTATGGATTTAAACCATAAATTTTTGAGCCGAAATCAAATGTTTTGTCTTAGACTAACCGGCTATTCGGCCCACTCTAGGCCTCCTTGTAGCCATTCATAGATTAGTCCTAAGGTAAGAAGTACCAGGACGGCTGTTGCCCAGGTAAAGGTGTGCAGGGGAGAGGGTAGTTGATCTCCTCATGGAAGGGGGAGAAGGAGGGCAATTTCGAGGTCAAAAAGAAGAAAGAGGATAGCGATTAGGAAGAAGCGAATGGAGAAAGGGAGACGTGCAGAGCCCAGGGGGTCAAAGCCGCACTCATAGGGGGAGAGCTTCTCAGAGTCGGGGGTTATTTGAGGGAGTCAGAAGGAGACGAGGGCCAAGATAGAGGAGAGGAGGGCAGTGATGACGATGATTGTTAAGACAAGGCTCATTTATCTTTTCTTGGGGTTTAACCAAGACTGGGTGGGTGGAAACCACCTGTACTTAGCTTTAATACTAAAAAGATTAGGAGCCTCATCAGTAAATGGAGATATAAAGGAATAGTCAGACAACGTCTACAAAATGTCAATATCAAGCGGCTGCTTCAAAGCCAAAGTGGTGTTCAGATGTAAAGTGGTATTGAATTTGACGGAGCAGGCACACGGCTAGGAATGTAGAGCCAATAATGACATGGAGGCCGTGGAATCCTGTTGCCACAAAAAAGGTGGCGCCGTAGACACCATCGGCGATTGTGAAGGGGGCTTCGTAGTATTCTATGGCTTGGAGGAAAGTAAAATAGAAGCCCAGAAGGATTGTTAGGCCAAGGGAGTGAATTGCTTGTTTTCGTTCTCCTTCTATAATGCTGTGGTGGGCTCATGTAACTGTCACGCCAGAGGCTAGGAGAACGGCTGTGTTTAGAAGGGGCACTTCAAAGGGGTCTAAGGGGGAGATGCCTGTTGGGGGTCAGCAGCCGCCAAGTTCGGGGGTGGGGGCAAGGCTTGAGTGATAGAAGGCTCAGAAGAATCCTAGGAAGAAAAAGACTTCTGATGTAATAAAAAGCACTATCCCGTATCGAAGGCCTTTTTGGACCGGGGGTGTGTGGTGTCCTTGGAAGGTTCCTTCTCGAATGATATCTCGTCATCATTGGTACATAGTTAGCAGGGTTAGTACTAATCCTAGCGTCATGAGGATTGTGGAGTGGAAGTGGAATCAGATAGCAAGTCCAGATGTTAGTAGGAGAGCGGCAATTGCGCCTGTAAGGGGCCATGGGCTGGGGTCGACTATGTGGTATGCATGTGCTTGGTGGGCCATTAGACGTTTTCTTGTAGATAGAGGCTTAGGAGGAGAACGAAGACATAGGCTTGAATTATAGCTACAGCAACTTCTAAAAGAGTAAGTAGTAAGAGAAGGGTGCCCGTGAGGAAAGCTACGGTAGGCATTAGTGGGGCTAGGACGGCAGTGGCTGTGGCGATTAATTGGATAAGAAGGTGGCCGGCTGTTAAGTTGGCTGTGAGTCGGACTCCGAGGGCAAGGGGTCGAATAAAGAGACTAATTGTTTCGATAATAATAAGGACTGGGATTAGGAGGGTTGGTGTACCTTCTGGCAGAAGATGGCCTAGGGCATGTGTAGGCTGGTTTCGTATCCCGATAATAACGGTAGCAAGTCAGAGGGGCACTGCGAGCCCCATATTTAAGGAGAGTTGTGTAGTGGGGGTGAAAGTGTATGGAAGCAGGCCTAATATGTTGAGGGTAATTAGGAAGATTATTAAGGAGGTGAAAAGAGCGGCTCATTTATGTCCGCCTATATTAATAGGGAGGAGGAGCTGTTGTGTGAATCGGTTGACGAATCAGCCTTGTAATGTCAGGAGTCGGTTATTTAGTCATCGGCCTGAGGGTGCGGGGTATATTAGTCAGGGGAGACTGAGGGCAAGGGCAATTAGGGGAATTCCCATATATGTGGGGCTCATAAATTGGTCAAAGAAGCTTAAGATCATGGTCAGTTTCAGGATTGGGTGCGGGTGCTTTCTGCGCTTTGTGCGGAAGGTTCGTTTGGGAAAGTGTGGGCTAAGACTTTTGGGGGGAGAAATACTAGGAAGATTAGTCATGAGAAGATGAGGATAGCAAGTCAGGGGGAGGGATTGAGCTGGGGCATGTCACTAAGGGTGGTTGGGGATCACCGGTCTTTAGCTTAAAAGGCTAACGCTTTTAACCCTACTTAGCTTCTTAGTGATGAGTCTTGAAGTATTAAGAGAGATCAGTCTTCAAAGTGTTCTAGGGGGACGGATTCAACTACAATGGGCATAAAGCTGTGATTTGCGCCACAAATTTCGGAGCATTGACCGTAGAAGACACCAGGACGTGAGGCAATAAAAGCGGTTTGGTTAAGGCGGCCGGGCACTGCGTCTATTTTTACTCCGAGGGCAGGAACTGCTCATGAGTGGAGGACGTCTTCAGCTGAGACAAGAACCCGGATGGGGGATTCAACAGGGACAACCATTCGATGGTCTGCTTCTAATAGACGGAATTGGCCGGGGGTAAGATCTTGTGTTGGGATTATGTACGAGTCAAAGCCAAGGTCTTCGTAGTCTGTGTATTCATAACTTCAGTATCATTGGTGGCCCATTGCTTTGATTGTAAGATGGGGGTCGTTAATTTCGTCCATAAGGTAGAGGATTCGGAGGGAGGGGAGGGCAATTATAATAAGAACTACTGCTGGTAGAATTGTTCAGATGATCTCGATCTCTTGGGAGTCTAAGACATATTTGTTAGTTAATTTAGTGGTAACTATTGCGACGATAATATAAAGTACAAAGGTGCTAATTAGGAAGACGATCATTAGGGCATGGTCGTGGAAGTGGAGTAGTTCTTCTATAACGGGGGAGGCCGCGTCTTGGAATCCTAGTTGTGAGGGATGTGCCATTCTAGCTAGTGCTTAAGACACGCGGGGCTTCAACCCGCAAGTCTGCCTTGACAAAGCAGTGTAATAGTCTATTTTACTAGTATCTTATAAGAGAAAGTGGCAGAGTGGTTATGCGATTGGCTTGAAACCAATAAATGGGGGTTCAATTCCTTCCTTTCTCGTTAGTCTGCTCGTACTAGAACGAAGGCGGGCTCTTCAAAAGTATGATATGGGGGAGGGCACCCGTGTAGTCACTCTACGTTGGTTGTGGTTAGTTCCACGGATAAAACTTCTCGTTTGGCAGCAAATGCTTCTCAGAGAATGAATAGGAATATGATTACGGCTACGAGAGAGATAAGGGACCCGATTGAGGATACAGTGTTTCATAGGGTAAAGGCGTCGGGGTAGTCCGAGTATCGTCGAGGCATGCCTGCAAGGCCTAGGAAATGTTGTGGGAAGAATGTGAGGTTGACGCCGAGGAACATAACTGCAAAGTGGATTTTAGTTCAAGTATCATGGAGGGTGTACCCTGAGAATAGGGGGAATCAGTGTACGAAGGCGGCTATGATGGCGAATACGGCCCCCATAGAAAGAACGTAGTGGAAATGAGCGACTACATAGTAGGTGTCGTGGAGGACAATGTCTAGGGAGGAGTTGGATAGGACGATCCCTGTCAAACCTCCCACCGTGAATAAGAAAATGAACCCGAGGGCCCACAGGAGGGGCGTCTCTCACTTAATGGTCCCGCCATGTAGTGTGGCAAGTCAGCTAAAGACTTTTACTCCTGTTGGGATGGCAATAATTATAGTGGCGGAGGTGAAATATGCTCGTGTGTCTACATCTATCCCAACAGTAAACATGTGGTGCGCTCATACGATAAAGCCTAGGAGGCCGATGGCTATTATGGCTCATACTATTCCTATGTATCCGAAGGGCTCTTTTTTGCCGGAGTAGTAAGCGACGATGTGTGAAATTATTCCGAAGCCGGGGAGAATAAGAATATATACTTCTGGGTGCCCAAAGAACCAGAATAAGTGCTGGTAGAGAATGGGGTCACCCCCTCCGGCGGGGTCAAAGAAGGTTGTGTTTAAATTACGGTCTGTTAGTAGCATTGTGATGCCAGCTGCAAGCACAGGCAGGGAAAGGAGAAGGAGGACGGCCGTAATCATGACTGATCAGACGAATAGGGGTGTTTGGTACTGTGAGATGGCTGGGGGTTTTATGTTAATAATGGTTGTGATAAAGTTAATGGCCCCTAGAATTGAGGAGACCCCGGCCAGATGAAGGGAGAAAATTGTTAGATCTACTGAGGCGCCTGCGTGGGCCAGGTTGCTTGCGAGAGGGGGGTATACGGTTCACCCTGTTCCTGCTCCTGCTTCTACCCCGGAAGAGGACAAGAGGAGAAGGAAGGAGGGAGGGAGAAGTCAGAAGCTTATGTTATTTATCCGGGGAAAAGCCATATCGGGGGCCCCAATCATAAGGGGGACGAGTCAGTTTCCAAACCCGCCGATCATAATGGGTATAACCATAAAAAAGATTATTACAAAAGCGTGAGCAGTAACAATAACGTTGTAGATTTGGTCGTCTCCTAGAAGAGCGCCGGGTTGGCTTAGCTCTGCTCGGATTAAAAGGCTTAGGGCGGTGCCGACTATTCCGGCTCAGGCACCAAATACTAAATAAAGGGTACCAATATCTTTGTGGTTTGTTGAGAAAAATCAGCGCGTGATTGCCACAGGTAAGGTGGCCGAGTAAAGCGGTGGATTGTAGCCCCATAGACAGAGGTTTAAGCCCTCTCCTTATCAAGCCTTGGGGTGTTATCATATCAGATTGCAAATCTGAAGAAGCAGACTAGCCGTCTGCCGGGGCTTTACCGTAGGCCTGTTGTAAGGGTAAAAGGTAGATGAATGCTCGCTGGTTCGGGCGCTTAGCTGTTAACTAAGAGTTTGTAGGATCGAGGCCTTCTCATCTAGTAAGGCTTTGGCTTAATTAAAGTATCTGTTTTGCATATAGAAGATGTGGGATAAAGTCCCGCAAGTCTTATCTCGACGGGTCGCCGCGTCAGCAGACTCTAAAGTCTGCCGGGGCTTTTACCGCCTGGCCCGGCCTACGGCGGTAAAAGGTGTATTTATGCTCATTGTTTAAGGGGTAGTTGTAATTGAGGGTTTATAGGATTGAGGCCCGATAAGGATGGGGGGGGGGGTTGGTTTAATTGAAGTGTCTGTTTTGCATACAGAGGGTGTGGGGGTTAAGTCTTGTAATTCTTGTCAGGGGCTGAGGGATTTTCACCCTCGCTGAGAGCTTTGAAGGCTCTTGGTCTAAAATGTTATCCTAAGTCCCTTAAGGGGTCAATAGGGCAATAGCGGCGGGGGTCAGGGGGAGAAGGGTAATTGTTGCTATTGTTGATGTTGCTAAGGGCAGGGTGTTTTGGAGTGTGGGGAGGCGTCAGGGTATTGTGTTGGTTAGGTTGTTGGGGGATATAGTAAGGGTTATGGCGTAGGAGAGGCGGAGGTAGAAGTATAGGCTGAGGAGGGCGGTTAGGGCGGCAATGGTGGCTGCGGGGGCGAGTTCTTGTTTAGTTAATTCTTGGAGGATTAGCCATTTTGGTGCAAAGCCGGTTAACGGGGGGAGACCCCCGAGAGATAATAAGACTAGAGGGACGAGGGAAGTAAGGGCAGGGCTTTTTGCTCAGGAAGTGGCGAGGGTATTAATATTGGTGGAGTTGTTTAGTTTGAATGCTAGGAATGTTGAGAAAGTTATGATGAAGTATGTGAGGAGGGCTAGAAGGGTTAGGGATGGGCTGAATTGGATAATTAAGACTATTCAGCCGAGGTGGGCGATAGAGGAGTAGGCTAGGATTTTTCGGAGTTGGGTTTGATTTAGGCCCCCTCATCCTCCGACGAGGGTCGATATTAATCCGAGAGCAATTATGGTTGTTGGGTTGTAGGGCTGAATTTGCATAATTAGGGCGAAGGGGGCGAGTTTTTGTCAGGTGGATAGGATGAGTCCTGTAGTGAGGTCTAGGCCTTGGAGGACTTCTGGCAGTCATGAGTGGACGGGGGCCAGGCCAATTTTAAGTGCGAGGGCCAGGGTGATAATGGTGATGGGGATGGGGTGAGATATCTGTTGGATATCTCATTGTCCGGTGAGTCAGGCATTGGTGGTGCTGGCAAAGAGGATTATGGCGGCTGCAGTTGCTTGGGTGAGAAAATATTTTGTGGTTGCTTCAACTGCTCGTGGGTGGTGGTGTTGGGCTATTAAGGGGAGGATGGCTAAGGTGTTTATTTCAAGGCCTATTCAAGCAAGAAGTCAATGGGAGCTTGCAAATGTAATAGTGGTGCCTAAGCCCAGGCCAAATAAAAGGGTGGTTAGGATATAGGGGTTCATTAGTGGAAGAAGGGGTTTAACCAACATTTTTGGGGTATGGGCCCAAGAGCTTAATTAGCTGATTCTACTAGAAAGTGGTGTAGTGGGAGCACTAAGAGTTTTGATCTCTTAAGGATGGGTTCGAGTCCCTTTTTTCTAAGGAGTTGGAGGGATTTTAACCCTCATGATTCACTCTATCAAAGTGGTCCTTTAATTCAGGCACAGCTCCTGGTTCTTATAGTTGTGGGGGAAGGCCCGCAAAGGCAATGGGGAGTGCCAGGTGTCAGATTACTAGGGCCAGGGTTAGGGGGAGAAAGTTTTTTCAGATTAGGTGTATTAGTTGGTCGTAACGGAATCGGGGGTATGAGGCTCGGACTCAGAGGAAAAGGACTGAAAGGAGGGCGGCTTTGGTTATTAGGTTTATTGCTGTGAGTTCAGGGAGGGTGGGGATGTGTGCGGCACCTAAGAATAAGGTGGCGGACAGGGTATTTATGAGAAGGATGTTGGAGTATTCTGCAAGAAAGAAGAGGGCAAAGGGCCCCCCTGCGTATTCTACGTTGAAGCCGGAGACAAGTTCAGATTCTCCTTCGGTTAAATCAAAGGGGGCTCGGTTGGTTTCTGCTAGAGTTGAAATGTATCATATTGCGGCTAAGGGTCAAGCGGGGAGGATTAGTCAAATGCTTTCTTGAGCGACGTTAAAAGTTTGGAGAGTAAAGCCCCCCGTGAAGATAATGATGTTTAAGAGGATTAGTCCTAGGCTTACTTCATATGAAATTGTTTGGGCGACGGCTCGGAGGGCCCCTACTAGGGCGTATTTTGAGTTAGACGCTCAGCCTGAGCCTAGAATGGAGTAGACGGCAAGGCTTGACAGGGCGAGAAGGAAGAGGATCCCCAGGTTGAGGTCAATTACGGGATGGGGGAGGGGTATGGGGGCTCAGAGGGTTAGGGCCAGGGTGAGGGCTAGTATGGGGGTGGCTAGAAAGAGGACTGGGGAAGAGGTAGAGGGCCGCACCGGCTCTTTAATAAAAAGTTTAACCCCATCTGCGATTGGCTGAAGCAGGCCGTAAGGGCCAACAACGTTGGGCCCTTTTCGTAGTTGTATATAGCCTAAGACTTTTCGTTCAAGTAGGGTAAGAAATGCGACGGCTAGAAGAACGGGGACGATAAAGGCTAAGGGGTTTAGGATGTGGGTGATAAGTATTGAGATCATAGTTAAGAAGAGGATTTGAACCTCTGTGGAAAGGGCTTAGGTCTTTTGCAGTATCCAGGCTCTGCCATCTTAACACGCCCTATTTTTGGGCTTAAGGGATGTACCCCCTTGCCTAATTTAGTTGCTTTCATTAGGTGGGGGAAAGGTATGCCTTTAGCAGGGGCCTTTTCTCTTCGGTCCTTTCGTACTAGAAAGAGATTACACCATAGATAGAAACTGACCTGGATTACTCCGGTCTGAACTCAGATCACGTAGGATTTTAATCGTTGAACAAACGAACCCTTAATAGCGGCTGCACCAGTAGGATATCCTGATCCAACATCGAGGTCGTAAACCCCCTCGTCGATATGGGCTCTGGGAGGGGATTGCGCTGTTATCCCTAGGGTAACTCGGTCCGTTGATCGGTTATACCGGATCATTGATGGTCAGAGGTTCTGTTACTTAGAGCGGGGGCCCTTGGTTGTGGAAGAAGTTCTTCTGTTCCATGTGGGGGTTGTGTTTTTCCCCAGGGTCGCCCCAACCAAAGACATTTGAGCAGGGGGCCATTGTGTCCCCTCAATTTTAATTTTGGGGGTGAAGTTTGGGCTACTTTGTGTCTAAAGCTCCATAGGGTCTTCTCGTCTTATGCGATTATCCCCGCTTCTGCACGGGGAGATCAATTTCATTGACCGGAGAAAAGAGACAGCTAAGCCCTCGTCAAGCCATTCATACGGGTCTTCATTTAAAAGACAAGTGATTGCGCTACCTTTGCACGGTCAAAATACCGCGGCCGTTAAACACATAGTCACAGGGCAGGCGGGACCTCTTATTTTTTGTCTACAAGAGGCGATGTTTTTGGTAAACAGGCGAGGCTTATGTTTGCCGAGTTCCTTTTTTCTCTTTTAGTCTTTCCTTGTGGGCACTCCAGTGTGGGGCTAACGGTTGATGGTTGAATATTTTTCTGGGATTTTATTTATTATTCAGTCCCCTCTTTGATTGGGGCCGGTTAGGGGTCGGTGGAAGGTCCGTTCCGACTTACACTTGTGCAAGGAGAAAATCTGGGATTTTCTTATTACTCATATTAGCAGGATCTCTTCCATGGGGGCATGGGAGGGCCTAGTAGGATTAGGGGGCTGAGATATGTCAGTCGGGATTTGAGGGTGGGCGGATGCTTGAGCTTTAACGCTTTCTGTTCAGGTGGCTGCTTTTAGGCCCACTGGAGCATTCTTCCTTAGTACTTGTGATCTTTATCCTCCTGGTAAAGTTGTGTCTTGTTTCAAAGGAGCTGTACCTCCTTTGACTAACACCCCTGGCTTGAAGACCTGAATCCAGCTTGAGTGAAGACTGGGTTGGGGCGGGGAGTCCAGGGGGCTGAACTCATATCCATTTCTTAGGCAACCAGCTATAACTAGACTCGATAGGTCTGTCACCTCTACTCAAAGTTCTTCCCACTCTTTTGCTACAGAGACGGGGTTGCCCTGTTATAGGCTGCCTTGGAGTAGCTCGTCTAGTTTCGGGGTGTCGAACTAAAGGACGCTGTGCTCGAATAGTACTGGCTAAGTCATGATGCAAAAGGTACGAGTTTGGATCTCTGCTTTTTTGGGCTTAAAATGGTTTGTTTCATTTCTCTTTCAGCTTTCCCTTGCGGTACTGTTTCTATTGCTCCTGATTCTCTTTTCTGTCTCCCGTACTAGGAAGGGAAAATGGTTTGTTTGTTTTGTTTGGGGTTTTTAGGGTTATTTATGTTTGGTTGTTGATTAAATGTTGTGGGCTAGCTGTGGGGCGTCAGGGTAATCCGATTTGCACGGATGTCTCCTCGGTGTAAGGGAGGTGCTTTCCTGTGCTTAGCTATACTCTGGTTTATCCAAGCACACCTTCCGGTACGCTTACCATGTTACGACTTGCCTCCCCTTTGCAATTGGCGGGGTATTAGTTAATTAGAAGGGTAGGCCGGGAGAGAGTGACGGGCGGTGTGTGCGCGCTTCAGGGCCAATTTCAGTGGGACGCTCTGTTTTCCACTTACTTCTAAATCCTCCTTCAGTTGTACGTTTCAGTACTATTACATTCGTGTTTCTCTGGGGGTAGAGAATGTAGCCCATCTCTTCCCTCCTCATGCGCTACACCTCGACCTGACGTCTTGGGGTTTGTCAATTTTGCTTACTATAAGTCCTTCACAGGGTCAGCTGACGACGGTGGTATATAGACGGGGGAAACAAGGGGAGGTGAGGTTGAACGGGGGGTATCGGTTCTAGGACAGGCTCCTCTAGGTGGGTCTAAAGCACCGCCAAGTCCTTTGGGTTTTAAGCTAATGCTTGTAGTTTTCGGGCGGATGGGGGTATCATCAATGTTTAGGGCTAGGCATAGTGGGGTATCTAATCCCAGTTTGTTGCGTAGCTTTCGTGGGGTCAGGGGGGAGGGGGTAAAGCCATTTTCGTGATGGGGCTTCGAACTCTCGGATGCTTATAACAGCTCTGAGGGCATTCGGCTTTAGTTTATATTATTCCTTAACCACGCTTTCTGCCGAGGACTATCAGCTTGGGCCGCTCGTATAACCGCGGTGGCTGGCACGAGTTTTACCGGCCCTCTATAACTTTGACTGAGTCAAGTTTTCACTTATAGCTCAATGTTTATTACTGCTGAGGTCCCTTGGGGGTGTGGCTGAACAAGGCGTCTTGGGCTGCAGGGCGTGCCTGATACCGGCTCCTCAGCCCCGGACGGGGCGGTGAGGACATTCTCACAGGGGTGCGGATACTTGCATGTATAAATCTAGTTAAAGTTGATAGGAAAGTCAGGACCAAGCCTTTGTGCCCGCGGGGCTTCTTACGGCCCATCTTGGCATCTTCAGTGCCGTGCTTTGATTAAGCTACGCTAGC